AAAGTAACGTTGTGTTGAGTTTTTTCTAAATGTAAGTTTTCTTCGTCTGCATGGAGAAAAGGAATAAATAAATCAATCAAATTCCGGGAAGCCTCATCAAGTGCTTCTTTAGGAGTTAAACTTCCGTTTGTCCATATTTCGAGAAAAAGTATCTCTTGCTTTTCATTCCCATTTCCATAAGAATGAACGCTATGATTTGCATTTCGAACTGGCATGAATACAGCATCTAGAGGAAAACTTCCGTCTTGTAAGGTTTTTGTCGGTTTTATACGATAGCCGCGATTCCTCTCGATTTGTAATTGAATACACAAATCAATTGGTTCTGTTAGGCTAGCGATATACTGTGTATTATCAATGATTTCCACAAAAGGTGGTACGATGATGTCTTGAGCAGTTACATATCCAGGACCCTTGACACAAATAGACGCGTCACAAGTTCCATACAAATTGCTTCTCAATACAATTTCTTTCAAATTCATTAAAATTTCATGTATTGATTCTTGAATACCTGCTATAGTAGAAAATTCGTGTGATATTTTCTCAGATTTTGCACGTGTGATACAGGTTCCTTCTATTTCTCCAAGCAAAGCTCTTCGAATCGCAATGCCTATTGTATCAGATTGTCCTTTCATAAGTGGAGACAAAATAAAGCGTCCGTAATAAAGACGCTTATTGTCTTTTCTTGATTCAACACATTTCCACTGCAGTGTCCGAGTAGATATTGTTACTTTCTCTCGAACCATAATAATATTGTTATTGTGAATTCATTGAATTATTTATTTCTCTTGAAATCTATTCACTATTTACTTTTTACATTACTTTTTACACGCGCCTTTTTTTAGGGGGTCTGCATCCATTATGTGGCATAGGGGTTACATCCCGGACGAAAGTTAATAGTATACCACTTCTGCGAATAGCTCTTAATGCCGCATCTCGTCCAAGACCAGTCCCTTTTATCATGACTTCTGCTCGTTGCATTCCTTGATCCACTACTGTCCGAATAGCATTTCCTGCTGCGGTTTGAGCAGCAAAAGGTGTTCCTCTTCTTGTGCCTTTGAATCCACAAGTGCCAGCGGAGGACCAAGAAATTACTCGTCCCCGTACATCTGTAATGGTCACAATAGTATTGTTGAAACTTGCTTGAACATGAATAACTCCTTTTGGTATTTTACGTCCATTCTTACGTGAACCAATGCGTCCAGTTCTGCGTGAACCAATTCGTGGTAAAGGTTTTGCCATATTTTATCATCTCATAAATATAAGTCAGCGGTCTATGGATATATCCATTTTATGTCAAAATGGATCCTTTCTTTTTTTTTCCATCGGATCCTTTAGAGTGTTCTCGTTTAGAAAGATTATCCTTGTCTTTGTTTATGTCTTGGGTTGAAGCAAATTATTAAAATTCGTCCCCGTCTACGTATCAGTCGACATTTTTCACAAATTTTACGAACAGAAGCTCTTATTTTCATATTTGTCATCCCTTAATTTTTGAATATACATAATTTTTTTTGAAGAAACTTAGTTTCTTTAAATTTTGAAATCTTAAATTCTATTCCTACGAAAGGCGAAAGGGCTTTTAAAGTTGAAAGAAAAAATTGCCTAATCATTGAAATTTTTTTATGGAGTCTATAAATTAGACGTGCTCGGATCGAATTATAAGTACTTTGATACTATCTCGTGGTGGTAGTATACGTAAAAAAAATTATCTTGGCTAAAAGATAACCTAAAACCAGATCTTGATTATCTAAACGAACTTGGAACATATTATTGAAATTGAAAAAGTGATTCAGATTTAGTAATTAAACTTTCCAAAATTCATTTTTGTTCTTTCATCCCATCGCAAATCCTCTTGAAGTATTAACTAATGTAAGAGGAATCGAGAGGAATGGTATTAGAAACCTATTCTTTAAATCTCTTTTTTTTTTTAACAAATAAATAAGAAGTTTGGGTCAAATTCGGATATTAAAAAGATTACCATATATAACACAAGATTTCTCCGCCAATTCTTTCGAGTCGAGCTTCCCGGTCTGTCATTATACCTCGAGAAGTAGAAAGAATTACAATGCCCATCCCACCCAAAATTCTAGGAATTTTTTGATAGTTAGAATAAATTCGTAAACCTGGTCGGCTGATTCGTTTTAAATTTAGACTAGTTCTATATGGTCCTTTCTTCTTCCTTCTATGGCGTAGGATTAAAACCAAAAATTTTTTGTTTTCTTCCCGATGTTTCCTTACATTTTCAATAAAACCCTCTCGTAAGAGTATTTTAATAATGTTTTCGGTGATGTTAGTAGCTGCTATTCGAACGATTCCTTTTCTATTCATGTCAGCATTTCGTATAGAGGTTATTATCTCAGCAATAGGATCCCTACCCATGATAAACTAAAATTATTATTTTTCGCTAGTTTTGATATAATCAACATACTCTTGGTTTTTGTTAATTAATTATTTTATTTAATCTCTGAATTTTCATTTTCTTATTATTTAATTAAAGGTATATGCGTGAAACACAATTTACTAATTAATTTGATTTGATTAATTCTATTTCGTTTTTATTCAACTAATTAAAATACTATAACTATAATACTAAATACTATAACTATATCATGGTCTCCTCTTAATCTGAAATTTTCTATCTTATATCGTCTAATTTTTTATCTTATAAGACCTCAGGTGCTAATGAAACAATTTTAGTAAAATTTAATTGTCTCAATTCCCGGGCAATTGCACCAAAAATTCGAGTTCCTTTTGGATTTCCCTCTTGATCAATGACAACTGCAGCATTGTCATCGTATCTTATTATTATACCGTTATTACGTTTAAGTTCTTTACAAGTACGTACAATTACAGCTCTGATTACTTCTGATCTTTCTAGAGGTGAATTTGGTGCTGCTTCCTTGATCACAGCAACAATAACGTCACCGATATGAGCATATCGGCGATTACTAGTCCCTATGATTCGAATACACATCAATTCTTGGGCTCCGCTGTTATCTGCTACATTCAAATGGGTCTGAGATTGGATCATATCATTTTTTTTTTTTTTATTTATTTGTTATTTAAATGCAAAGGAAAAAAAAGATATATTGTTTGTCCAAAACAAAAAAAGAAACTTCCACTTTTTTTTAGTATACAAAAGGTCTTTTTCCTTTGGTTCTATATTCCTATTTTGAAATAAGGAATTGAGTTCGTATAGGCATTTTTGATGCTGCTATTGACATAGACTTTTTTGCGATATTTTCTGCTACTCCGCCCATTTCATAAAGTATTCTACCCGGTTTAACGACAGCTACCCAATATTCGGGAGATCCTTTCCCCGAACCCATCCGTGTTTCCGTAGGTCTTAAAGTAACGGGTTTGTCGGGAAATATACGTACCCATATTTTTCCACCGCGGCGTGCATTTCGTGTCATTGCTCGTCGTCCGGCTTCTATTTGTCTAGATGTAATCCAAGCAGATTCAAGTGCTTGAAGAGCATATCTTCCAAAACAAATACGATTTCCTCGAAAAGCTATTCCTTTCATTCTTCCTCGATGTTGTTTACGGAATCGGGTTCTTTTGGGGTTATAGTTGATGGTTCTTTCTCATCTCAATTCCATCTCTACTACAGAACCGGACATGAGAATTTCTTCTCATCCAGCTCCTCGCGAATGAAATGATTAAAAAAAAAATATCCATGTCTTTTACGAATAAAATAATATATTAAATCATCGTATTCTTTGATATTTCACTTAATTTAGTTAAATCTATTTATTTTAATTTATTTCTTACTTATTAGATCTATTTATTAGTATTAAAATCTTAGATTATTAGATTATTAGAATAGGATATTAGATAGAATAGAATATTAGTAGAATAAAAATTTGTATCTATCTAATATATATAAATTAGAATCTATATTCTATTTTAGAGTTCTACTAGTTCTAGATCTAATAGTTCTAGATATAAATAGAAAAAATTCTCTATAATTAATGTCTATAACTAGAAGAATTTTTTCTATTTTATTTGTTTATTTTCGATAATCTTGTTTTTGTTATTTGTTATAATATAAGGTTGTAACAAATTTTTTTATATATTCGAATTAGGATATCAGATTGATCAAATTTAGCAATCAAAAAGAATATAAAACAAATCTTCGCGGGCGAATATTTCCTCTTGCATATTTAGTCTTTCAATAGTTATTTTATTTGTAGAGGTAACCCATGATCTCTCATAATAAAATAAATCGATTGTCTTCTGGTTCCTTTCGCTATCCTCCCAATAAATCATTAAGATTTGTTTTCAGTAAAATCTTATGTATTTACAGGTTACATCGTTCCCATCACTTCTCAATTAATGTTTAGGTCTTATTTTTCCAATGGAGCCTCTAATAAAATAAAAATTGTTCTTGAGTCAATCTTCTCAGTCTGGAGTGAATCAAGGCTCTTGATTTTTTGTTTTATCAACAGATTAGTTTAATTTTAAATCAATTGGTATGGATGCTTTACTACATTAGCTTTTATGTGATGACTCATAGACCTTACATATTGGAATTTTATATCATTGATATTCTTTTTCTTTCTTTCACCCTTCCACTTATCTGCATAATTTTCTATTTTTATTTCTAAAGCATAATCAGATTGGTTTTTTTTGTTTGTGCAAAAAGGATTTTAATTGCTACAATGATATGACTAATATATCATATCTTGACTCTTTTTTTGTATCCAGATAATGCAAAGTGATGGGTTGGTTATTAGTTGTATAATTATTAGTTCATACTCTGGTCAGTCCGTTTTTTCTTTTTTATCCGGACTCTAAAAAACCAACGAGTCACACACTAAGCATAGCAATTATATTACTCAATTTTTTATTTTATTTAATTTTATTCAACCCTATATAAATAGAATTAGAAGAATTAGAAATAGCCATATCTAGTTAAATTATTAATCTAGTTAAATTATTAATATTAAATTAATTCTATAGTGTAAAAAGTGTAAAATTAGAAATTATTAAATTAATAT